GAAAGAATGGTTCGGAACAAAGAAATGGAAGAACTAGAACCGTATGGATTTCCAAAGACTCCATGGATAGGAACTAAAAACGAGATATCGAAGTAGTTCTGATGATTCAGTATATCATCACTTCAATTCGGAGTTCTTAGTTACTTTGACCGGGTGGATCTTAGTGATGGAATAATAAGTAATAATTCATTGGTTGATTGTATCATTAACCATTTCTTTATTTTGGTGCGAGGAACTTACCATGAATCCACTGATTTCTGCCGCTTCCGTTATTGCTGCTGGATTGGCCGTAGGGCTTGCTTCTATTGGACCTGGAGTTGGTCAAGGTACTGCTGCGGGCCAAGCCGTAGAAGGTATCGCGAGACAACCAGAAGCAGAGGGTAAAATACGAGGTACTTTATTGCTTAGTCTGGCTTTTATGGAAGCTTTAACAATTTACGGACTGGTCGTGGCATTAGCGCTTTTATTTGCGAATCCTTTTGTTTAATCCTATTCTATAAACGTGAAAATACGTACTTCTTTTCTTATTTTATTGCCGTCGACTTACCGCTTGCTTCTTCGAATTATATCAAAACTTCACTCCACTTCTTCGTTGAGACAATACTCCGGGGAAGGTCTGATTTGAGGATGAGGAATTAGTAGATCCACTCGCTTTCTCACTTCCCGTCCTTAATTTAATGGAAACCCCTTTTGACTTTTAGGAAGCGTTGCAGGTATTTCGCAATTGACATGAAATCGGGGACCTAATAAGTATCTTATTGGGAACTTCAATTGAAATAAAATAATAATAAAGAATCCATTTTTGAAATTTGAAAATGATTTCAAATGAAATGAATATATTCATATTTAAAATAAGTCAATTAATAAAAAAAAAGAAATCAATAATAAAAAAACGGGATGAAGTGATACAAAAAGAACTCTGTTCGATTTTGTTAGTCCTATCTATAAGAGGAGAGCATATGAAAAATGTAACCGATTCTTTCGTTTCCTTGGGTTACTGGCCATCCGCCGGGAGTTTCGGGTTGAATACCGATATTTTAGCAACAAATCTAATAAATCTAAGTGTAGTGCTTGGTGTATTGATCTTTTTTGGAAAGGGAGTGTGTGCGAGTTGTGTATTTCAAGAATAGGCTGGATCCAACCGGCTGCACTTTCTTTTTTTTTTTTATTTATAAATAGGGAAGAAAGGTGCACGATCTCGACGAATTACTTCTGAATAAATTAAGAAATCATATGTAAGAACCATAGCATTTCGTGACTCATTGGTAAATCAACTTTGATTCTCTATCAACCAATAATGTGGGACCATTAACATGGTTAAAGCTAAACCGCCTGAAGTCCAGGCACAACATGGTACTCTTTCTACCACTACGTTAGTACGGAGATGGTTTCAAAATGAATAGTTGGCAATTTATCCGATATAGAACACTCATATCGATAAAATGATTTGAACCATTTACTGGAAAAATGGGTGTCTCGCCCTTTTTTTATCCAATGCTGAATCGACGACCTATGTATAAAATAAGAAGAATTTTTTGGATTTGAAGAAAAAAAAAACAACTTTGCTGACAATTACAGATTTTTTTTGTCTGGTCGGAAGAGTCCTCTGACTATTCTGGTCTTGTATCAGTTTCCATATCTTGGAATACGAACAGAGAAGAGAGGGTAGGCTCATTACATTAAAAGATATGGGAATGCTCATAACATAAGTAACTGAGCGTGAGAGCCAAATGAATCGAAAGATTCATGTTTGGTTCGGGAAGAGATCATGGAAGTGAAGTTGTGAAATGAATGGGAAAATAATCTACTTTCATTAAGTGATTTATTAGATAATCGAAAACAGAGGATTCTGAGTACTATTCGAAATTCAGAAGAACTACGCGGAGGAGCTATTGAGCAGCTAGAAAAAGCCCGGGCTCGCTTACGGAAAGTGGAAATGGAAGCAGATGAGTTTCGAGTGAATGGATACTCTGAGATAGAACGAGAAAAACAGAATTTGATTAATGCCACTTATGAGAATTTGGAACGATTAGAAAATTACAAAAATGAAACCATTCATTTTGAACAACAAAGAGCAATTAATCAGGTCCGACAGCGAGTTTTCCAACAAGCCTTACAAGGAGCTCTAGGAACTCTGAATAGTTGTTCGAACAGCGAGTTACATTTACGCACCATCAGTGCTAATATTGGCATGCTCGGGGCCATGAAAGAAATAACTGATTAGCCCTTTTACTGTAGGCATTATTTTTTTTTTTTTTTTTCTCCCTTTGTTTCCGAAAAAGAATTAAGAGACACTAATGGTAACCATTCGAGCCGACGAAATTAGTAATATTATCCGTGAACGTATTGAACAATATAATCGAGAAGTCACGATTGTGAATACCGGCACCGTACTTCAAGTAGGCGATGGCATTGCTCGTATTCATGGTCTTGATGAAGTAATGGCAGGGGAATTAGTAGAATTTGAAGAGGGTACAATAGGCATTGCTCTGAATTTGGA